GTAAATACCTTTTATAGATTAGTAAAATTAGGACCTTTTTATCTAAAAAGTATATGTATATATATAAAATTGGTATAAATTAGGTTTTTTATTTAAAAAGTATGTGTATATATATATATATAAAGATTAGTAAAATTAGGACCTTTTTATCTAAAAAGTATATGTATATATATAAAATTGGTATAAATTAGGTTTTTTATTTAAAAAGTATGTGTATATATATATATATAAAGATTAGTAAAATTAGGACCTTTTTATCTAAAAAGTATATGTATATATATATATAAAGATTAGTAAAATTAGGACCTTTTTATCTAAAAAGTATATGTATATATATATATAAAGATTAGTAAAATTAGGACCTTTTTATCTAAAAAGTATATGTATATATATATATAAAGATTAGTAAAATTAGGACTTTTTGTTTGTATAATGTGTATATGTATTATGTAATGATGTTAATGAATAATGAAAAAAAGTCATGGAAATTTTTCTCTTGATTTTTATGTGGAAATGCTATGTCCGACAAGCATGAATTAATTAGCCCCAAACCAGAGGCTTGCCCGGTAAACCACTAGCCTAAGGTCCAGTTTCAGGGGGTCGGGGGATACCATGCTTTATGGGGCTGTGAAAGTGAGAAAATAAATAAAATTGCTATATGCCTGGGAGTGAATGATGTCTTGTTATTGAACGTGTGTATAGAACTTACTGACTAAAAGTGCAACGAGAGGCATCCTGAAGAGCAATGTATGTCCGTCTTAGATGTGGGTTCCAGAAGTATCAGCCAGTGGCATTTTGAAGATCATAAGAGGTACGAATTAGAGGAATGGACGTAGAAGCTGGGGGCGGTATGCCTACTAAGCAGGGGATGTCGGGTTCACGGGAGTAGCTGAAACAAGAAATAACCTAATACTGTGGCAATAGTCATGGGGGAGTGAAATATCGAAGGTTATGTCCGGAGACCATGAAAGTGAATGTAATTGATGATATGCATGAGGGAGGGCATATGGGTACGATAAAGCATAGGTATGCACGACCAAGAATAAGTAGTATTACAATATATGCATGAGGCAAAAAGATGAATGCACGATGTACATAGCCAAAAACCCCTCCGGGGGGGTAGGGGGGGATAACTGGAGGGGGGGAGGGCAATGTAGGGGGGTTTCCATGCTTTTTAGGGCAAAAAATAGTTTAGTAAAAATACCAGCTTTGGGAGTTGGCGACAGGGGAGTATATTCCCCTTTTTTTGATTTCAGGGCAGTTTGACTTGCCGTTTTTGGTTTACAAGGCCAAGGTTTTAGGGTAAACTACTGAAATTTTTAGTAATTCAGGAGTTTGTTTTCAAAGTGGGCTATTAGGGGAGCTATAAGAAGGATTAAGGTAAAGTAGAGGGTGGAGGCTACTTGTCCAATGATGATGAATGGGTCCTCTACGGGTTGAGCTCCAATTCAGGTGAGAATGATTAGGTCGGCGGCTAGAGATCAGAGTAGAATTTGGGTTAAGGGTCGGAAGGTGGTTGAGCGTTGTTTGGAGGTGTGTAAGGTGGGTATGAGAAAAAGGATGGTTACCGAGGCTAGGAGGGCTAATACTCCTCCCAGTTTGTTTGGGATGGAGCGTAGGATTGCGTAAGCAAATAGGAAGTACCATTCAGGTTTGATATGTGGAGGGGTGATTAGGGGGTTGGCAGGTGTGAAGTTTTCAGGGTCTGTTAAAAGGTTAGGGAGGAGGAGGGTTAGGATAGTTAGTCCAATGATGAGTAAATTTATGCCTAGAAGGTCTTTGTATGAGAAGTAGGGGTGAAATGGGATTTTGTCGGAGTTGGAGTTGAGCCCTGTGGGGTTGTTGGAGCCTGTTTCGTGGAGGAATAAGAGGTGAATTAGAGAGAAGCCGGCAATGATAAAAGGGGTCAGGAAGTGTAGAGTAAAGAAGCGAGTTAGGGTTGCGTTGTCCACTGAGAATCCTCCTCAGATTCATTGGACTAAGGTGGGTCCTACATAGGGGGTGGCAGATAGGAGATTAGTGATTACTGTGGCACCTCAAAAGGATATTTGGCCTCAGGGTAAAATGTACCCTATAAAGGCTGTGGCTATTGTTAGGAGTAGGAGGATGACACCCGTGTATCAAGTTTTTTTATTAAGGTACGACCCGTAGTAAATACCTCGTCCAACGTGGAGGTAGAGGCAGATGAAGAAAAGAGAGGCTCCGTTAGCGTGTAAATTTCGGAGGAGTCAGCCGTATTGGACGTCTCGAGCAATATGGGTAACTGATGAGAAGGCGATGGTGATGTTTGGTGTGTAGTGTATTGCTAAAAAGATGCCTGTGGAAATTTGTAGGATTAAGCATATGCTTAGTAGGGAGCCAAAGTTTCATCAGGCAGAGATGTTGGAGGGGCTTGGGAGGTTGATAAGAGATTTATTGATGAGTTTTAGGAGTGGGTTGTGTTTTAGGTGCAATGTACTTGTGGTTGAATGCAACGTTGGTTTTTCATACCAAAGGTTTTGGTTAGAATCCGGACAAGTACTATGATATACGTTTCTATGCTATTGGGGGTTAGTTATGTGTTTTGATTGATTGGGGTGTCTTCAAATGTTTCAGTTTACTACGGGGTGGTGAGTTTGGTATGTGCGGCGGCGACGGGGTGTGGAATATTGGCTTGAAAGGGAAGTTCTTTTTTGGCTTTGATGTTGTTTTTGGTTTATCTTGGAGGAATGTTGGTTATTTTTGCTTACTCTGTTACGTTGGTGATGGAGCCTTTTCCTGCAGTGGTGGAGGATGTAATGGGAGGGCTGTGGTTTGGCGGGTATATTGTGTTAGGGGTAGTTGTTACGTTGTATAGTGGAGGTTGGTGAGGGGAGGTGGGGGATATTGAGGCGCTATCTGTTGCTCGGATTGAAACTTTGGGTTTGTCTTTATTATATGGGATAGGGGGTTGGGTGTTATTGGTGGCTGCATTTGGGCTATTCTTGACTTTTTTTGTTGTTTTAGTGCTGGTGCAAGGGTTGTTTCGGGTGGCTTGTCGGGCTATTTAAGGGGTTTTTGGGTTTAGTAAAAGGGGAGGGGCACAGGCGTTTTTATGACCCTTAATTTCTGGTAGAAGTGATCTACTTTAATGGTTAAGTGTAACCATTGGATAAGTGCCTTTAGAAATTTGGGGGGGGTCATTAGTAGAAAAGTATGATATACAAGATAACTACGAAAGCAACTAAGAAGGCTATAAAGTAGTTTTTGATGAGACCACTTTGGGTGGATGTTTTTATAGACATGGGGATTTGAGTTTTTTCGATGTATTTTGGTCCTGCTTTGAGTTTTCAATAATTGTCTAGGATTTGGAGGGCTGTTTTATTACCTCCTTTTAGGAGTTTTGTTATTAAGTAGCGGTGGGTAAGGATGTCTAGGTCTTTTGCTGTTTGAAGTACGTGGTCTTGGATAGTATTTTTGGGTAGGGGTTTACTATTGGCTAGGGAAATCAAGTATATTGCGGAGAATGCGCTTATAAAGGTAATGGTTAGTGCTGCAAGTTTGATAGTGGGGGGGAGAGTTTGTAGTGGAAGGCAAATTGGTGGAGTGAATAATGAGAATAGGGATCCTGTAATAATACTTGCTAATGCTAGTTTTATAATTGGTTTGGTGCATGTAGGATTTTCTTTATACATTAATAGGTTGTTGTAACATGGAGTGCCTGTAAGGATTCGGAGTGTTATTCGTAGGCTATAGATTGCGGTGAATATGGCTGAGGTGAGTAATATGGTTGCTCAGAGTGTATTGGTTTTTGATAAGAGGATTATTTCGATGATGAGGTCTTTTGAGAAGAATCCTGTTAGGAATGGGAAGCCGGCAAGGGCTAGGGTGGAGAGGGTAAAACAGGAGGCTGTGATAGGGATTACTTTGATTATACCTCCTATTTTTCGGATGTCTTGTTCTCCAAATAAAGTATGGGAGATGGAGCCTGCGCATAGGAATATTATTGCTTTGAAGAAAGCGTGTATGCAGAGGTGTATAAAGGCTACGTCTGGGAAATTAAGTCCTACAGTAGCTATTATAAATCCTAATTGGCTGAGTGTGGAGTAGGCAATAATTTTTTTGAGGTCATTTTGTGTTAGGGCTATAAGTGAGGCGTATAGGGCGGTGGCAGCTCCTAAGGTTAGGCAGGCTAAGTTAAAACCTTTAATTTGTGATAGAATAGGATGTATTCGAATTAATAGATAAATTCCAGCAGTTACTATTGTGCTAGAGTGTAGTAGGGCTGAGACGGGTGTGGGGCCTTCTATGGCGGCAGGAAGTCATGGGTGTATACCAAATTGGGCTGATTTTCCTATGGCTGCTATTAGTATTCCTAGGATTGGGACTCCTGTTACGAGTGTAGCTGAGGCAAAGAATGTATCTAGGTCAAGGGAGGATATGTAAGTGAGACATCAGGTAAAGGTGAGGATAAGTCCAATGTCAGCAAGTCGATTGTATAAGATGGCTTTAAGGCCGGATGTGGTAGCTTCTGCTCGTCCGTGCCATCAAGAGATAAGGAGGTAGGATATTAGTCCTATGGTTTCTCAGCCAACTAATATAGGGAAGAAGTTGTTGGCGGTGATAAATATGATTATTGATATTAAGAAGAGGAGAAGGAATATGGAGAATTTTTGTAGGTCTCGATCTGATGCTATGTATCACTTTGTGTATTGTAGGATGGCTCGAGTGATGAAGAGAGCAATGGAAGTGAAAATTAGGGAATAATAGTCAATTTTAATGGTTATACTTAGGTTTAGCATTGTTGGTGAATAAAGAGATGAGATTGAGGCAGGCTCTTCAATTAAGATATGGATGAGAATGGAGATTAAGGATAGTCGGAGTGTTGTGGTTATGGCTTTTTCTGGGTCTCAAGTAAGTTTTTTGAGTAGGGGAGGAAGTATTGTTGTAAGTGCTGATAGTGCTAGGATTAGCAATTCGGAAATGAGAATTGTTTTTAGGATGAGTTGAAGGTTTGGCATGTTACTTTCACTTGGAGTTGCACCAAGGGGAAATGGCTCCTAAAGCCACAGGATTACTTCTGTCCTTTGAAAGTGGGGAAGCTGGGGGGTGTAGTCTCAGGGTTAGAAGTTAGCGGTTTCTTGTTTTCTTCCTCGGTTAGTAAGAGGGTTTACACCTCTAATTTTAGGCTCACATTCTAATGTTTGTTGAAACTATACTAACGAGATGGTTATAAGTTGGGGTTTTACTATTAGTAGGATTAAAGGGATAATATGGAGTGTTATGATTAGGTGCTCTCGTGTGTGGGAAGGGGTGATAGTGTGTATGTGGGGTGGGGGAGTTCCCCCTCACTGTGTAGATGAGAACATGTGAAGAGAGTAGAGGGCTGAGATTAGTGTGCCTAGTCCAGTTAATAGAATAGTAATATTGGCTCAGTTGAATAAGGATGCAATGATTGTCAGTTCTCCTATAAGGTTAATTGTGGGGGGAAGGGCTATATTTATTAAGTTAGCTAATAATCATCAGAGGGTTATTAGGGGTAGTAGGGTTTGTATGCTACGCGTTAATAGAAGGGTTCGGTTATGGGTTCGTTCGTAGTTTGTATTAGCTAAACAGAAGAGTATGGATGATGATAAGCCGTGGGCAATTATTAGAATGGTGGCTCCTGTAATTGATAGAGGTGTTTGTAGGAGTGCTGCAGAAATTACTAGACCTATGTGGCCTACTGAGGAATAGGCAATTAGTGATTTTAGGTCTGTTTGTCGTAGGCAGATTAGGCCTGTTATAATAATGCCTCATAAAGAGAGGGCTATGAAGGGGTAGCTAAGTGTTTTTGTTACTGGGTTAAGTATTAAGGTTATTCGGATGATACCATATCCTCCTAGTTTTAGTAAGACTCCAGCTAAGATCATAGAACCTGCGATAGGGGCCTCTACGTGTGCTTTTGGGAGTCATAGGTGTAGACCATAGAGTGGTATTTTAATTATGAATGCTGTTAGTAGGGCGAGTCACCATATTGTATGGGCTCAGGAGTTTGTGAGGTGGGGAGGGTTTAGCTGTAAGATAAAGAGGGAGAGTGTGTTATGATGAGTATATAATGAGGTGAGAGCAATTAGAAGTGGGAGGGAACCGATTAGGGTGTAGAATAAGAAGTAAGTACCAGCATTTAATCGTTCTATTTGGTTCCCTCACCGTGTGATGATAATTAAGGTTGGGATTAGGGTTGCTTCGAATATTGTAAAAAATAATATTATTTCTGAAGCTGAGAATGCTAAGGTTAGGAAAATTTGTAGGGAGATGATTATTGTGGTAAAGGTTCGTTTGCGCGAAAGTGGTTCTGGGGTTAAGTGGTTTTTGCTGGCGAGAATTATTAGTGGGGTTATTCAGGAGGTTAGGATGAGTAATGGAGTTGAGAGTGGGTCTACTCCTATGTAGATATTAGAGAAAGTGTTTGTTAATTCAAATTTGGGTTTGAATCATTGTAGACTAAGAAATGCAATGGTAAAGCTGAATAGGAGAGTTGTATGTGAGAGGTGGTTTTTTTTACAAAGTCAAGTAGTAGGTAGCAGTATGATTGTAGGTAATAATAATTTTAACATTGGAGTAGATTCAGGTTTTTTAATATATCTAAGCCCATGTGTTCGTGATGCAGCTACTAATAATGAGAGGCCGACACTGGTGTCGCAAGCGGAGAATGTGAGTATTAGGATTGCAGATAGCATAAGGGGCGCCGTTTGTAGTTGGAGGGCTTCTATTGAGATTGCGATAAATATAGTGAGTGTTATACCTTCTAAGAGCTAGTAGGGTTGAGATTAGGTGTTTTTGGTGGCAGGTAAATCCTACAAGGCTGATAAGAAAACCAATAAGGAGAATTAGATGATAGTGTGGTATACAAGGTAGCCATGGTTATATACATGATTTACTAAGCCGAAATTAGTGGTCTTGTTTTGGACTAGATACCCAGTCTGGTCATTCTAGTCCTCCTTGGATTCATTCGTAGATGAATCCTGCGGTAAGGAGTGTAAGGAGGGTGGTAGTTCAGATTAAGGTTATTGTTGGTGATGGGAGTTGGGTAGCTCATGGTAGTGGGAGGAGGAGTGCGATTTCGAGGTCGAAAAGGAGAAATAGGATTGCAACAAGGAAGAATCGAACTGAGAATGGTAATCAAGCTGGTTCTAAGGGGGTTGAATCCACATTCGTAGGGGGATAGTTTTTCTTGGGTTGGGTTTTTTTGGGCAATTAGGGAATTTAAAATTGTTAGGATAATTGAGAGTGTAGAGGTGAGTAGAAAAGTTTTAGTTAGGTTATTAAAATATTCTTCTTCAGAGGGGTCTGAAACTAAGTGATTGGAGGTCACTTGTACTAATATACTAGAAGAATAGGAGCCTCATCAGTAGATGGATAGGTAGAGGAATAATCAAATGACGTCTACAAAATGTCAGTATCATGCAGCTGCTTCAAATCCGAAATGGTGGTGTGAGGTGAAGTGGTACTTAAGTTGGCGTATGAGGCAAATAATTAGGAATGTTGAACCAATGATGACATGTAAACCATGAAAGCCTGTAGCTACGAAGAACGTGGAGCCATAAATGCCATCGGCGATTGTGAAAGAAGCTTCGAAATATTCGATTATTTGTAGAATGGTGAAGTAAAGGCCTAGTATGATGGTCAGGGTAAGTGCTTGTAGGGTGTGTGTTCGGTTTCCTTCTATTAGGCTGTGGTGAGCTCAAGTGATAGTTACTCCTGAAGCAAGGAGTACAGCAGTATTTAGCAATGGGACTTCAAAGGGGTTAAGGGGTGTGATTCCTGTTGGGGGTCAAATGTTTCCTAGTTCTGTTGTTGGGGATAAGCTTGAGTGGTAGAAAGCTCAGAAGAATCCTATAAAGAAGAAGATTTCGGAGATGATAAATAGAATTATACCATAGCGTAGGTTATTTTGGACTGAGGGTGTGTGATGACCTTGGAATGTGCTTTCTCGTACAACATCTCGTCATCATTGGGTGAGGGTTAATAGTATGACTAATGGGCCGAGTATGAGGAGTTGGCTATTGTTGTAGTGGAATCATATGGTTAATCCAGAAGTTATTAGGAGTGCTGCTGTTGCACCTGTAAGGGGTCATGGGCTAGGGTTGGTTATATGGAAGGGGTGAAGTTGTTTAGTTATGGGTATTTTCTTGTAGGTAGAGGCTTAGGAGGAGTACAAATACTAGGGCTTGGATCATGGCTACTGCTGTTTCTAGAAGAGTAAGTAAAAATAGTAGGATTATGGTTATGAGGGATAGGGCAGGTATTGTGGTGGTTAGTAATAATGTGGCGGAGGCAGTGAGTTGTATTAATAGGTGGCCGGCTGTTAGATTAGCTGAGATTCGGATTCCTAATGCTAAAGGACGGATTACTAGGCTGATGGATTCAATAAGGATAAGTGTTGGGATTAGTAGAGTTGGAGTTCCTTCTGGTAGTAGGTGTGCGAGTGATGTGGTTGGTTGGTTTCGGAGGCCAATTAATAATGTGGCTAATCATATAGGGAAAGCAAATCCTAAGTTTATGGAGAGTTGTGTGGTAGGGGTGAAGGTGTAAGGTAACAATCCAAGTAGGTTAGAAGTTAAGAGAAGGGTTACTAGTGATGTTAAGATTAGGGATCATCGATGGCCAGGTTGGGGAATTGGTAGTATGAGTTGTTTTGTAAAAATATAAATTGTTTTTGATTGAATGGTTACTAGGCGGTTTGTGAGTCATCGATTGGTTTTTGTAGGGAAAATAAGTGTGGGTAAGAGTAGGGCTATTGTGATTAGTGGGATACCTAAGGTGCTTGGGGATGAGAATTGGTCGAATAAGGTTAAGTTCATGGTCAGATTCATGGGGATGGGGTTGTGAGAGTATTTTTTTTATTTGTTGGTGGGTTGTTTGATACATGGGATTTGATTTTTAGGAGTAGAATGATAAGGATTAATCAAGAGGTAAGGAAGGTGGAAAATCATGGGTAGGGGTTTAATTGTGGTATATCACTAAGGAGTGTTTATACTCTTCTCTAGATTAAAAGTCTAGTGCTGTATACATTAAGCTTCTTTAGTGACAATGAAGGAATTATTGCGGATCAACGTTCGAAGTCATTAATGGGTAAGGATTCGACAACGATGGGCATGAAGCTGTGGTTAGCTCCGCAGATTTCTGAACATTGACCATAGAAGACGCCGGATTGTATAAGGATAAAGTTTGTTTGGTTTAGGCGGCCTGGGATAGCGTCAGTTTTTAGTCCTAGGGAGGGGATTGCTCATGAGTGTAGGACATCTTCGGCTGAGACTAATATTCGGATGTGGGATTCTATGGGTGTTACCATTCGATGGTCTACTTCAAGTAATCGTAGGTGACCTGAGGGAAGGTCTTGTGTTTGGATTATGTATGAGTCAAATTCTAGTGCTTCGTAATCTGTATATTCGTAGGTTCAATATCATTGGTGACCTATAGTTTTGATTGTTAGATGGGGGTTATTGATTTCGTCTATTAGGTAGAGTACTTGTAATGATGGGAGTGCGATGGTGATGAGAATAATGGCGGGGAGGATAGTTCAAATTATTTCAGCTTGTTGGGCGTTTGTGGTGTTTGTATGTGTAAGTTTTGTGGTTAATATTGAAAGAAGGATGTATAGTACAAGTAAACTAATTGTTAGTACAATTATTAGTGTATGGTCATGGAAGTAGGTAAGTTCTTCTATAAGGGGAGAAGCAGCGTCTTGAAAATTTGTTTGGTTAGGGGTGGGCATGTAAGTCGTAAAGGGGTTTAACCTATAATTTAACCTTGACAAGGGTATGTAATATTTTACTAACGTCTTTTAAGAAAGTAGTATAATGGTTATGCGGTTGGCTTGAAACCAATTTAAGGGGGTTCGATTCCTTCCTTTCTTGTACGAAGTAAGTGTGGGACTTGAATGTGTGTGTGGTTGGGTGGAGGGCAAGAGTAAACTCATTCTATGTTGGTGGATATTTGTTGAGTTACGATTGCGTTTCGTTTTGATGAAAGGGCTTCTCAGATAATGAATGCTATTATGATAACTGCGATTAGGGATATTATAGAACCTATAGATGAGATGGAGTTTCAGAGGGTATAAGCATCTGGATAATCGGAGTAGCGTCGAGGTATGCCGGCTAGGCCTAGGAAATGTTGGGGGAAGAAAGTTAGGTTTACTCCAATAAATATTGTTGCGAAGTGGATTTTAGTTCATGTTGAATGTAGGAGATACCCTGTAAAGAGGCTAAATCAATGGGTAAATCCTGCTATGATGGCGAAGACAGCACCTATGGAAAGAACATAGTGGAAGTGGGCTACTACATAGTAGGTGTCGTGTAATACAATATCTAATGATGAATTGGCAAGAACGATTCCAGTGAGACCCCCAATGGTGAATAGGAAGATAAAGCCAAGGGCTCATAGTATTGGGGCTTCTCATTTGATTAGTCCTCCATGAATGGTGGCAAGTCAATTGAATACTTTTACACCGGTTGGGATGGCGATAATTATTGTTGCTGATGTGAAGTAGGCTCGTGTGTCTACATCTATTCCTACAGTGAATATATGGTGTGCTCAGACAATAAAACCTAGGAATCCGATTGATGCTATGGCTCAAACTATTCCGATATAACCAAAGGGTGCTTTTTTTGTTGAATAGTAAGTAACGACATGGGAAATTACACCGAAGCCAGGGAGAATAAGAATATATACTTCAGGATGACCAAAGAACCAGAATAAGTGTTGATATAGGATTGGGTCTCCTCCACCTGAAGGGTCGAAGAAGGTTGTGTTTAGGTTACGATCTGTTAGAAGTATAGTAATACCTGCTGCAAGTACTGGAAGGGATAAGAGTAGTAAAATAGCTGTAATTAATACGGATCAGACGAATAATGGTATATCAAGGAAATCTATATTGGGAGTTTTTATGTTGATTACAGTGGTGATGAAGTTGAGGGCCCCTAGGATGGAGGATGCTCCTGCTAGGTGTAGTGAGAAGATAGCTAGATCTACGGATGCGCCAGCATGGGCTAGGTTGCCTGATAGGGGAGGGTAAACTGTTCAACCTGTTCCAGCTCCAGCTTCAATTATGGATGAGGCGAGCATGAGGAGTAGTGATGGGGGTAGGAGTCAGAAGCTTATGTTATTTAGACGTGGGAATGCTATGTCTGGGGCTCCAATTATTAGGGGAATTAATCAGTTTCCGAATCCTCCGATTATGATGGGTATGACTATAAAGAAGATTATGATGAAAGCATGGGCTGTGACAATGACGTTGTAGGCTTGGTCACTACCGAGAAGATTTCCTGGTTGGTTAAGTTCAGTTCGAATAAGAAGACTAAGGGCGGTACCGATTATTCCTGCCCAGGTTCCAAAAATTAGGTAAAGTGTGCCAATATCTTTATGGTTGGTGGAGAATAATCAGCGGTTTAAGTTCATAAGTAAGATGGTCGAGTGTTGAGTCGTTAGGTTGTAAACCTTTTTACAGAGGTTTAATTCCTCTTCTTACTAGGGTCCTGTGGTGAATATCATATCAGGTTGCAAATCTGAAGTAATACTTTAAATTAGTATCAGGGTCTGTAGATAAAAGCCAGTTGAGTAGGGTAGTTAGCTGTTAACTAATTATTTATGGGATCAAAGCCCATTTATCTAGTAAGATCTTAGCTTAATAAAAGTATCTAAGTTGCATTTAGTTGATATAAGGTAGAGTCTTATAGATCTTATCAGAAACTAAGAGGTCTGTCTCTTGTTTGAAGCTTTGAAGGCTTCTGGATTGGGTCAATGATCCTAAGTTTCTTTAGGGAATGGTTATTATAGTGGGGAGCAGTGGGAGGAGGGCAGTGGTTAGAAGGGTAAGTGTTGCTAGGATAGGGGTAAAGTTTGTTATGTTAAGTCGTCATTGGTGGTGGTGGTTACAGGTGGTTGGGGGAAGGGTGACGATTGTGTGGTAGGAGATGCGGAGGTAGAAATATAGGCTTAGTAGAGAGGTTAAGGCTATTACTGTAGCGATTACAGTTAGATGTTGTTTGGTGAGTTCTTGTAAAATTAGCCACTTAGGTGTGAATCCGGTGAGTGGGGGTAGTCCGGCTAAGGATATAAGGTTAAGTAATATTATTGTATTTGTGAATGGTGTTTTTGTTCAGGATGTTATAAGGGTAGATATGTTGCTTGTTTGTAGGATGTTAATTGTTAGGAATGTAGTAGTTGTTATAATTACATATAAGTAGAATGTTAATAGAGTGATTTTTGGAGAAAAAGTGAGAATGGTATATATTCATCCTAAGTGGGCAATAGAGGAGAATGCCATGATTTTTCGTAATTGGGTTTGATTTAATCCTCCTCAACCCCCAATTAAGATTGATGTTACTCCTAGTAAGATTAATAATGTGGTGTTCAGGTTTTGTGAACATTGTACTAGAATGGTTAGTGGGGCTAATTTTTGTCAGGTGGTTAAAAGTAGGGCCGTTAATATAGTGGCTCCTTGTAGTACTTCAGGAAATCAGAAGTGGAATGGGGCGACTGCTAGTTTAATGGACATGGCTATGGTTAGGGTTATACATGAGATGTGGTTTGTTAGTAGCTGAATATCTCATTGTCCATAATGCCATGCATTTGTAAGAGTTGCTGAGAGTATGAGGTATGATGCTATTGTTTGTGTGAGGAAATACTTGATAGAAGCTTCGACCGCTCGGGGGTGGTGTTTGTTGGCGATTGTAGGGATTATTGTTAATGTACTAATTTCTAGGCCGGATCAGGCAGTGATTCAGTGGTTGCTGGAGATGGTAATTATTGGGCCTAGTGTTAGTCCTGAAATAATGACTGCACGTGCATAGGGGTTGATTAGTACAGGAAGGATTTAAACCGACATTGTTGGGGTATGGGCCCAAAAGCTTGATTAGCTGACTTTACTAGAATATAGTATAGGGGGTGTACATAGAATTTTGATTTCTAATGGGCAGGTTCGAGTCCTGTTATTCTAAGGAGACGAGAGGGTTTTAGTCTCTATTTTCACCTCATCAAGGTGAGCCTTAATGTTTCAGGCACGTATCCTATGATATGGGGGGAATTCCTGAGAAAGTGACGAGTAGTGAGAGGTGTCATAGGCAAAGGGCTAGTGTTATTGGGAGGAAATTTTTTCATAGGAGGTGTATTAGTTGGTCGTATCGAAAGCGGGGGTAAGAAGCTCGGACTCAAATGAATCCTAGAGAAAGAATTGCGGCTGTTGTTATAAGTGAGATATTGAAGATAGTAGGGGTGGTATATAGATAACCTGGATTTAGGAATAGGACGGTGGAAAGTGTATTTATTGTGAGAATATTAACATGTTCTGCTAGGAAAAATGAAGTAAAAGGGCCCGCTGCGTATTCGACATTGTATCCGGAAACTAGTTCAGATTCTCCTTCTGGTAGGTCAAATGGCGCTCGATTTGTTTCAGCTAAGGTGGAGACATATCATATTATTGCTAGGGGCCATGAAGCGAAGATTAGGTAAATGGGTTCTTGTGTTGTAATGAATGTTCGTATGTTGAAACCCCCGGAAAATAAGGTTATGGTAATTAGGATAAGGCCTAAAGTGATTTCGTAGGAGATGGTTTGGGCTACTGCACGTAGGGCTCCAATTAAGGCATATTTAGAATTGGAAGCTCATCCTGATCAAAGGATTGAAAATACTATAAGGCTAGACATGGAAAGGATGAATAATAGGCCTAAATTTAGGTTAGCTAGTGAAAATGGGAGGGGTATAGGTAACCAGACTGAGAGGGCTAATGTTAGTGCTATGGTAGGAGTTAGTGTAAATAGGATAAGGGAAGAGCTTGTTGGGTAGATTGGTTCTTTAGAATATAGTTTTAGGCCATCTGCAAAGGGTTGTAGCAGGCCGAAGGGCCCAGCGGTGCTGGGTCCTTTGCGTAGTTGAATACAGCTTATTACTTTTCGTTCAAGGTAGGTAAAAAAGGCTACGCTGGCGAGAATAGGTAAAATAACTATTAAGGGTTGAAGTAGATTTATAGTAGGGAAAACAATTGGGAAGGGGAGTTGAACCCCCGGGTGAAGGGCTTAAGCCTTCTGCATTTGACCAAGCTCTGCCACCCCAATTTACCTGCTTTAGGCATGGTTAATTTGGGTCCCTTATGTTAGTTAAGTTGAATACATAGATGAGGGATGCGACGTATTTGGATTATAGGTCGCATATTTTAGTTCCTTTCGTACTGGAAAATATACGTACATAGATAGAAACCGACCTGGATTACTCCGGTCTGAACTCAGATCACGTAGGACTATTAATCGTTGAACAAACGAACCCTTAATAGCTGCTGCACCATCAGGATGTCCTGATCCAACATCGAGGTCGTAAACCCCCATCGTCAATATGGACTCTAAGAAGGGATTGCGCTGTTATCCCTGGGGTAGCTTTGTTCGTTGATCAAATATATTGGATCGTTTTGATTTTAATCACTTTGAGATGTTATTCTTAGTATGAGAATATACTCTTTTCGGAGGTTTTATTTTACTCCGAGGTCGCCCCAACCGAAAGCAATAACCAGGGAATATTTCGGGTTTTCTTTCCCTTAGGGTAGAGATGTAGAAATATATTGGTTAGTACTTGAAGTTCCACAGGGTCTTCTCGTCTTATGAGGCCATTCTCGCTTTTGCACGAGGGGATCAATTTCACTGATTGTTTGTAAGAGACAGATAGAACCTCGTGTAGCCATTCATTCCAGTCTCTATTTAAAAGACAAGTGATTATGCTACCTTCGCGCAGTCATGTTACTGCGGCCGTTTAATAAATCACTGGGCAGGCGTTACCTCTAATACTCGTAGGGCTAGTGGCTATGTTTTTGGTAAACAGTCGGGTTCTTAAGTTGCCTAGTTCCTTTTACAAATTTTAATCTTTCTAGTTGGCACTCCTGTGTTGGGTTAACGGTTGTGTTGTTATATGTTCTGTTTAAAATTTTTGTAGTATTTGTTTCGTTAATAATTAGTAGTATTTCTGAACTAATGTAAGCTAGTGCGTTGAGAAAAAGTCTTCTTGTTACTAATTTTAGCATTGGTTCTTCTAGAGGGGTAGAATGGCTCAATTGTACTTGGGAATGGACAAAGGTTTTGATATTTAGGGTGTGTGAGCTTTAACGCTGTCTTGGGTGGTGGCTGCTTTAAGGCCTACTATTTAATTTTTGTTGAGTTGATTCTCCATTATGGGTTGTATCCCTTCTCAATCAGGCTGTTCCCTAATTGAGTAGCTCTTAAATCTTTCATGGGGCTATGTATTGCGTATGGGATGATTTAAGGTGGAACTATTATTCTTTTGTTGAGCAACCAGCTATCACTAGATTCGTTTGGCTTTTCACCTCTATTTAAGGGTCTTTCCACTCTTTTGCCACAGAGACGGATTGTAACCATTGTTAAGGTTGCCCTAAAATAGCTCATCTAGTTTCGGGGAAAAAGGCTTTAATTCTTTTTGTCTCGGTTATGCTAGCTAAATCATGATGCAAAAGGTACAAGGGTTTATCTTTGCTTTTTTTTGCTTGGTGATTGTTTCATGTTTTTCAGCTTTCCCTTGCGGTACTGTCTTTAAAGCTTCTAAAAATCTTTTCTATCTCCTATACTAAGTTTATATAATGTTTTAAGGATTAAGGTGTAAAGAGGTTATTGGGGTGGAGAGAGGAGGTGGGGGGTAGGGCTGCTGTGTTGCTCAAAATAGCCCATTTTTGGACATCGTTCAGGTGTAAGCTGATTGCTTTAAGGGGTAAGCTATATTTTGGGTATTCCAAGTACACCTTCCGGTACACTTACCTTGTTACGACTTGTCTCCTCTTTGTTTGTTTACTTGTTTATGTAGGGGTTTATTAGTTTTGTTGAGGAGGGTGACGGGCGGTGTGTGCTTGTCCCAGGGCCGGCTTAATATAGGCTCTCTATTCCTAGATTACTGCTAAATCCTGCTTCTTAGTCCCTGTTTCAAGGGTCTGTTCGTGAATATTTCTATTTTAGAAAATGTAGCCCATTACATCCACTCTATTGGCTACACCTGGACCTGACTTACTAGCTGTAGAGGGCTATTTTGCTTACTTTTTAGCTTTCATAAGGTAAGCTGGAGACGGCGGTATATAGGCTGATATGGCAAAGGGTGGTAAGGTTTATCGTGGATTATCGCTTATAGAACAGGCTCCTCTAGTAGGGTGTGGGACACCGCCAAGTCCTTTGAGTTTTAAGCTACAAGCTCGTAGTTCTCTGGCGGATATTTATGTTGTGTGAAATATCATGATTTAGGGCTAAGCATAGTGGGGTATCTAATCCCAGTTTGTGCCTTAGCTATCGTGGGTTCGGATGAGCGGTAGGATTAAGGTTGTTTTTACATTGGAGTAACTTTGAACACAGTCTTATTACAAAGAGGTAGAGGGTCCACCTTAATTTTTTTTGTTAATTCTAGCCACAATTTACGCCGTAGGGCTGTTGTTTTGGGCTCCTGGTGTAGCCGCGGTTGCTGGCACGAGGTTTACCAGCCCTTTATTACTGTAAGTAAGTCGAGCTTTCGCTCATAGCTTAATTTTTGTCACTGCTGCAATCCCTTGTGGGTGTGGCGTGGCCAGGTGTTTTGGGCTATTATGATGAGCCTGATACCAACTCCTTTTACTATGTTTTGTAGTAATTCTGGGTTAACTCCTCACTGGGGTGCGGATACTTGCATGTGTAAGTTCAGTAAAAAACAACAGTAAGACCAGGACCAAATCTTTATGTTAATGAGATTCTTTGATCTATCTTGGCATCTTCAGTGCCATGCTTGAGGAGTGTAAGCTACAATAAC